TCGGAATTCTAGTTCTCTGAATAATGGATCTAAGAGTAAGAATCCCCACCACGATCATTACATGGATGATACTCAGTATACTTGGAATAATCACATTAATAGTTGCATTGACAGTTATCTTCAGTCTCAAATCTGTCTTGATAGTTACATTGTAAGTGGTAGTGACAATTCCAGTAACAACTACATTTCTAGTTCCATTTGTGCTGAAAGTGGAAATAGTAATAAAAACGAGGATGCCAGAAGGAGTGATCAAACTATACGAGAAAGTTCTACTGATCTGGATGTAACTCAAAAATACAGACATTTGTGGGTTCAATGCGAAAATTGTTATGGATTAAATTATAAGAAATTTTTTAAATCAAAAATGAATCTTTGTGAACAATGTGGATATCATTTGAAAATGAGTAGTTCTGATAGAATCGAACTTTTGATCGATCCGGGTACTTGGGAGCCTATGGATGAAGATATGGTCTCTCTGGATCCCATTGAATTTCATTCCGAGGAAGAGCCTTATAAAAATCGTATCGATTCTTATCAAAGAAAGACAGGATTAACCGAGGCTGTTCAAACAGGCATAGGGCAATTAAACGGTATTGCCGTAGCAATTGGGGTTATGGATTTTCAGTTTATGGGGGGTAGTATGGGATCCGTAGTCGGTGAGAAAATTACCCGTTTGATTGAATACGCTACTAAAGAATTTCTACCTCTTATTATAGTGTGTGCTTCCGGAGGAGCACGCATGCAAGAAGGAAGTTTGAGCTTGATGCAAATGGCTAAAATATCTTCTGCTTTATATGATTATCAATCAAATAAAAAGTTATTCTATGTACCAATCCTTACATCTCCTACTACTGGTGGGGTGACAGCTAGTTTTGGTATGTTGGGGGATATTATTATTGCCGAACCCAATGCCTACATTGCCTTTGCGGGTAAAAGAGTAATTGAACAAACATTGAATAAAACAGTACCCGAAGGTTCACAAGCGGCTGAGTATTTATTCCAGAAGGGCTTATTCGATCTAATCGTACCACGTAATCCTTTAAAAAGCGTTCTGAGTGAGTTATTTGAACTCCACACTTTCTTTCCTTTGAATCAAAATTAGAACATTAATTATTTTGAACAAACAAGTAATTAGTATATCGGAATCCAAGTCAAAATTAGACGAATGGGGTTTTCTTTGTTGACATAAGATCTAATTGTATAAAGAAGCAAAAGTCACAGAAAATCGAAAATCCGCCCCTTTTTCTATATTCCTGATTATTGATCAAGGTCTCTATCAACAAGATAAAAGAGGAAATTCTTATTTTCGTGAAATTAGGCAAATAAAAAAATATCTTCTTCTCGTCATATATAATTAAAATATAGAAAATATAGAATAGAATTTTTTATCTTTCTATTACGATAATCCTATTTTGACTAAGAATCCCTGCTGGATGGGATTCTAACAAACCCTTCAATCAATCATCAATATATATAATATAAATAGAATCTAATTCATTTTTAAGAGAGTTTTTGCTTAGTAAATGAAATTCGAAGACAAGAGCAAAAAAATGAAGAAAAAAAGATATCATCCATATCCTTTCAAATCTTTCATGTAGAAAGATGCAAAACTACATTCTATAACTCACTTAGCTAGATACTTATATCTTTATTTATTTATTTAGAATGATCAATATCAAATTATCAAATTATAATAAGATATACTTTATATATAATAAGATAAGATATCTTTACTTTATATTATAAAATATAAAATAAAATCTAAATAATAATAACAGGTACAAATAGTAAATCGAGGTACCCATTCTATGACAAATCTTACCTTTCCCTCTGTTTTGGTCCCTTTAGTAGGCCTAGTATTTCCGGCAATCGCAATAGCTTCTTTATTTCTTCATATTCAAAAAAACAAAATTGTTTAGAGGCGAGGGCACAAAATCTCATCTATTTTTTTTTAACTGACGCTTGTATCATAACACAGATATCCATTTAGCAAAATTTGGTATATTTGGTATAAGTGGCTTCCGCCGAAAATCTCCCAAAAATGCTATATTCTAGCTATTTTCAAATAGACCCAACTCGGCGGATGGCTGAACTGTAAAGTTGGTCTATCTATATACATGTGGCTATCTTTAGTGAGATCATACGAAGGGTATGTTATTAGTTTAGATCTAACCAATTTAATGAATTACTCCTAAAGGTTCACATCAAACTAGTGCTAGTTGATGCGAGTTACTTCGGAAACAAACGGACTAAAGTCAAATTCATTTGGGGTATTCTCTCAATTCCAAAAAAAGCAACTGGATCAAGTATGAGTTGTCGATCAGAACATATATGGATAGAACCTATAACGGGGGCTCGAAAAACAAGTAATTTCTGCTGGGCTGTTATCCTTTTTTTAGGTTCATTAGGATTCTTGTTGGTTGGAACCTCGAGTTATCTTGGTAGAAATTTGATATCTTTATTTCCGTCTCAGGAAATAGTTTTTTTCCCGCAAGGAATTGTGATGTCTTTCTATGGGATCGCGGGTCTTTTTATTAGCTCCTATTTGTGGTGCACAATTTCGTGGAATGTAGGTAGTGGTTATGATCGATTTGATAGAAAAGATGGAATAGTGTGTATCTTTCGTTGGGGATTTCCTGGAAAAAATCGTCGGGTCTTCCTCCGATTTCTTATAAAAGATATTCAGTCCGTCAGAATAGAAGTGAAAGAGGGTATTTTTGCTCGTCGTGTCCTTTATATGGATATCAGAGGCCAGGGAGCCATTCCATTGACTCGTACTGATGAGAATTTTACTCCACGGGAAATGGAACAAAAAGCTGCTGAATTGGCCTATTTCTTGCGTGTACCAATTGAAGTTTTTTAATAAATGAAGCCGAGAAATGAATGCTTTCTCAGCAGGAGAGCAAAAAAAGCAAGAATCCCCTTTTTCTATAACATAACTTATAACTTAATTGAGGTTTCTTCAAAACATTCATTCGAGTCAAAGCAGACATATATGGAATAAGAATAAAATTTTTCCGGGCATTTATCGAATATCGAATATCGAAAGGAGATATGTGCTTCGAATTCGACCAATTGAAATATAGGTAAACAATTTTTTTTATTTATTCATTCGAATTTTTCGTCTATTTCGGTATTTTTTTTCTAGATTCAAGGCCTAACCACGAAATCACAAATAAAAAAGAGTGAATAGATTCATAGGTTCGATAACTTGTAATAGAAGAGATGCATGAGAGAAATATTAGATTACATAGAGTCGACGAATGAGATGGGTTCATTAACAATTCACAGACGAAAAAATGGAAAAAAAGAAAGCATTCACTCCTCTTTTATATCTTGCATCTATAGTATTTTTGCCCTGGTGGATTTCTCTCTCATTTCAAAAAAGTCTGGAATCATGGGTTACTTATTGGTGGAATACTAGGCAATCCGAATTTTTTTTGAATGATATTGAAGAAAAGAGTATTCTAGAAAAATTCAGAGAATTGGAGGAACTCCTCTTCTTAGAGGAAATGATCAAGGAATACTCGGAGACACATCTACAAAACCTTCGTATAGGAATTCACAAAGAAACAATCCAATTAATCAAGATACACAACGAGGGTCGTATTCATACGATTTTGCACTTCTCGACAAATATAATCTGTTTCATTATTCTAAGCGGTTATTCTATTTTGGGTAATAAAGAACTTGTTATTCTTAACTCTTGGGCTCAGGAATTCCTATATAACTTAAGTGACACAATAAAAGCTTTTTCTCTTCTTTTATTAACTGATTTATGTATCGGATTTCATTCGCCCCATGGTTGGGAACTGCTGATTGGCTTTGTCTACAAGGATTTTGGATTTGTTCATAATGATCAAATTATATCTGGCCTTGTTTCCACTTTTCCAGTCATTCTAGATACAATTTTAAAATATTGGATTTTCCGTTATTTAAATCGCGTATCTCCGTCACTTGTAGTGATTTATCATTCAATGAATGACTGAAAAATTATCTACCTAATCCAATTAGAATGTTTCTTACTTTGCAGTTGTACATAAGCAAAGCATTGAAAATCGCTTTAGATTTCTACCCATCCCGGGGATTCATCCTATATTCCTATATATTAATCCAGTCAATTTATTCCAGTAAATAACAGAATCGTGGATAGGAAACTCCATTAGTAACCTACCCCAATTTATTGTAGAAATTTTCGGGATCAATGGTTGGACCATGCAAACTAGAAATACTTTTTCTTGGATAAAGGAACAGATTACTCGATCTATTTCCATATCGCTAATGATATATATAATAACTCGTACATCCATTTCAAATGCATATCCCATTTTTGCACAGCAGGGTTATGAAAATCCACGAGAAGCGACTGGACGTATTGTATGCGCCAATTGCCATTTAGCTAGTAAACCAGTGGATATTGAGGTACCGCAAACGGTACTTCCCGATACTGTATTTGAAGCAGTTGTTCGAATTCCTTATGATATGCAAGTGAAACAAGTTCTTGCTAGTGGTAAAAAAGGGGGTTTGAATGTGGGGGCGGTTCTTATTTTACCAGAGGGTTTTGAATTAGCGCCTCCCGATCGTATTTCCCCCGAGATAAAAGAAAAGATGGGCAATCTGTCTTTTCAGAGCTATCGCCCCAACCAAAAAAATATTCTTGTCATAGGCCCTGTTCCTGGTCAGAAATATAGTGAAATCACCTTTCCTATTCTTTCCCCCGACCCCGCTACTAAGAAAGACATTCACTTCTTAAAATATCCTATATACGTAGGCGGAAACAGAGGAAGGGGCCAAATTTATCCTGACGGGAGCAAGAGTAACAATACTGTTTATAATGCTACAGCATCAGGTATAGTAAGCAAAATCCTACGAAAAGAAAAGGGGGGATACGAAATAACCATAGCGGAGGATGGACGTCAAGTGGTTGATATTATCCCTCCGGGGCCAGAACTTCTTGTTTCAGAAGGTGAATCTATCAAATTGGATCAACCATTGACAAG